CCCAGTCCAATAGGGAAATACCAATTCAGTGGGCCTTTCTATACAATCAAATAGATTGCCACAAGGGCGCCATATTCTAGGAGCCCAAACTATGTGATTGAATAAATCCTCCTCTATCTGTTGCGGATCGAGGGCCCCTTCCCCTTCTTCAAACTCCGATTCGTATTTTTCATATAGAAATCTCTGATCAACGATAGAACAAGATCCATTTTGCATCATATCTAACTGATTCCTTGGTTCGGACCGAAGAAGTAATGTCACTCGATTATTATCAAACTGACTGCAATCTCTTTCTGTCCGTGAGGATCCCGCCAGAGCCGGAGCGCCTTCTACTTCTAATAATAATAAAAGTAATAGGCCATGAACTAGATCAGAATCATTCTCAACGAATCCATAAGAAGTGATCCAATTTTTTTCATCGTGTCTGGATGAAGACCAAAGATCTTGAGCGACCGATCCGGCAGAACAACTCAAAAGATAAAGAAGTATCGTTAATTTCTTCATGCTCGTTCCAAGTTCAAAGTACCATTTGTACAAATAAGAATCCCCTCCCTTACATGATTTCTTATTCATATAGATAGATATAGGATCTATGGGGCAATTACTTAGAAGTACATTTTGTGCAACAGCCCTTCCTATCTGATAGAAAAGGATCCCATGATCCTGAACCGATCTTATCTGGGATCGAAAATCCCAAGTTTTTCTATGAAGAGCTGATCTCATTGTATGAGTTTCTATAATGGATTTCTTCTGTGTAATACTAATTGATAGGACCTCATTGATAAATGCTACAAGATCTTGCGCATTGGAACCCATGGTTATGGACCCGAATCCGTTAGTATGGAACATCTTCTTTTCCAAGTGAAATCCCCTAGTATATGAAAGAATGAAAAAGTGCTTTCGTTGTTGTGGAAGAAGAAGCCTTCGTATCTTAATGCATGTATTTAATTGATTCGGAGCTATTAGAGCGGGATCCACTTTTTGGGGAATATGAGTCGAAGCAATAACAAGAATCTTTCCAGTGGAACATCTTTCACAATCCCTGGAGAGATAGTTCTCTAATATCCCGAGGGATAAGTAATTTGACTCATTCACATGCAGATCATGAATGTTTGGAATCCATATTATGCAAGGAGACATTGCTTTTGCTAATTCGAATTGAAGGGTGATATCAAATTGGTCTATTTTTGCCGTCATATACATAGTTAGCACATTCGTCATAGTTAGCAGTTCCGTATCAATATCAAGGTCATCATCAATATCGTCACTATCATCAATATCGATATCATCAATAAGAGAACCTTTAGGCTTGTCATTCAGGAACTTGTTTGGAAATACCGTAATGAAAGGAACATAGGAGTTTGTCGCTAGGGATTTGACCAAACAGGATCGTCCCGTTCCTATAGAACCTATCACTAAAATACCCCTGGAAGGGGATAGGGCTAAGCGGAGCGAAAAGGGTTTTCCATGAGTAGATGGGGAATGAAAACTATTAGCCCCACACGAGGTTTGTGAATAAGTGATTGTCTGATAATGAGCAAGGAATATCCGTCTTTCTGCTAAACAGGATCTATTGAACTCATAATTCATTAGATCCTTTTGATGAATGTCAACTAAGTATCGTAAGGAAATTGATCCTGGTTGTTCAATCATTTGATAACCAGAGTCATTCTTGGATAAAAGATCACTATGAGTCAGACTCAATAGAATTTGATCAATCCTTTTTTCTGTCGTTAAGGCGGAGAACTGAACCAAGAATTCTCTTTCTTCATCATCAATCGAATCACTGTTCGCGACCCATAATTCTATTTTCTCATCAATCCAATCACCGTTCACGTTTTTTCTTTTTCTTATCAATGAATAGATCTCTTTACTTGTACGACTTAGATGTCTCGTATTTCTCGAAAAAATGACTTGATTGATGGGATTTGGTATGATACTTACAAGATCGATGAGATTAATCTTCCAATATTTCTTCTTAGAACGTATTGATTTGACCCCATAAGAGGGACCACCACCCAATAGCATGTTGCCACCAGAAGTATAACCCCGTATTTCTTCCAGAGAATCTCCTAATTGTTCCAGAAGAACTCGAAAGAGATTCTTGAACCAGAAAGAATTCAGTTTAGATGTAGGATATCTATCCAGAAGTTTTCGAAATTCCATTATGTATGATGGAATCATCAAATATTTGATCTTTTTTAACTCTGTCTGTAACTCACTAGAGGCTCGGGAAACAAAGAGAAGATGTATACGAACGAGATATCCAGCAACAAGAAGAAGGAAAAAGATTGAATAGAGAAACTCCCGAGCATTTGTTGATCTCAGATGTGCCCATATCAATGGAACGGGGGACTCATTATTTCGATGAATCATTTCTTCGGCCAGAAGAAGATTCCGTAAACATTGACTCGAAATCTCACTTATAAGAGTCCATTGTGGAAGAATCTTCTGAGGAATAGGCCATGATATATCTGATCCATGCATCATATCATGAAAA